CCTGTTTGAAGAGGCTCATATACGGAACGTCTTGAAATAATACCTGGGGCAGGAGATTCAATTAACCGAGATTCAGAAGCTGAAATTTCACCTCTCCCATCAATAGGTTTAGCCAGAGCATTTATAACACGACCTAAATAAGCCTCACTCACAGGTATCTGAGCAATTCTTCCTGTTGCTTTTACAGAACTTCCCTCTTGGATCATCAAACCATCGCCCATTAATACAACACCAACATTATTTGATTCCAAATTCAGAGCAATACCTATTGTACCTTCTTCAAATTCTACTAATTCACCTGCCATTACTTCATCAAGACCATGAACACGAGCAATGCCATCGCCTACTTGAAGTACGGTACCGGTATTTACAATCTTTACTTCTCTATTATATTGTTCAATACGTTCACGGATAATATTACTAATTTCGTCGGCTCGAAGGGTTGCCATTAGTATCTTTTTATTCTTTTTCGGAAGCAAAGGAAAAAAAATAATGCCTAAACTCTAAACTAAAGTAAAAGTCGAAAGGCTAATCCGTTATTTTTTCCATGGCCCCGAGGGTGTTAATATTGGCACTTATGGTACGTAAATGTAACTCGTTATTCAAACAACTATTAAGAGTTCCTAGAGCTCTTTGTAAGGCTTGTTGGAAAACTCGTTGTCGAACCTGATTAATCGCTCTTTGTTGTTCAAAATGAAGGGTTTCATTTTTGTAATTTTCTAATCGTTCCAAACTCTCACTAGTAGCCTTAATTAAATTGACTTTTTCCCGCTCTATATCAGAGTATCCATTCATTCGATACTCATCCGCTTCAATTTCCACTTTACGTAAGCGAGCCCGGGCTCTTTCAAGCTGCTCAATGGTCCCTTTACGTAATTCTTCAGAATTACGAATAGTACTCAAGATCCTCTGTTTTCGATTATCTAATAAATCATTTAATGAAAGTAGATTATCTTACCATTAATTTCCCAACTCCCATGATCTCTTCCCGAACCAAACATGAATCTTTCGATTCATTTGGCTCTCACGCTCAATCAATTCAATTATTTATTTTATGGGCATTCCCACCCATATCTTTTACTATAATGAGCCTACCCTCTCTCTTTTCTGTTCGTATTCAAAGATATTGAAACTGATATACAGAATATTAGGAGGGCTCTTCCGACCAGACAAAAATCCATAATTGTCAGCAAAGTTGTTTATTTATTTGTTTTTTATTAAATAAAAATAAAAATTATTATATTTTATTTTGTATTTCCCTTTTTATTAAAATCTTCATTAAATCCAAAAATGCCTCTTTTTATACATAGGTCATCGATTCGGCATTGGGTAAAAAGGGCAAAGCGCCCCTTTTTCTAATAAAAGGTTTCAAATTATTTTATCAATATGAGTGTTCTATATCGGATGAATTATCAACTATTTATTTTGAAACCATTTTGCTACTAATGTAGTGTTAGAAAGAGTACCATGTTGTGCCTGAACTTCAAACAGTTTAGCTTTAACCATGTTAATGGTCTCGCATTATTGGTCGATAGAGAATCAAGATTTACCAATGAATCACGAAATGCTATGGTTCTTACATATGATTTATTAATTTATTCATAAGTAATTCGTCGAGATCGTGCACCTTTCTTTCCTATTTCTTATCCTAATAAAAAAAAAAAAAAGAATCATAATAACGTGCAGTTGGTTGGATGCAACCTATTCTTGAAATATACAACTCGCACACACTCCCTTTCCAAAAAAAATCAATACACCAAGCACCACACTTAGATTTATTGGATTTGTTGCTAAAATATCGGTATTAAATCCGAAACTTCCGGCAGATGGCCAATAGCCCAAGGAAACGAAAAAATAGGTTATATTTTTCATATACTCTCCTCTTTCTTATAGATAAGACTACCAAAGAACATAGTTCTTTTTGTATCACCTCACTCGCCTCGCCCTGATCGATTTCTTTTTATTAATTTATTTTTTATGGGAATAGATTAAATCATCTAGTAATTTATAATAGTAATTTAGAACTTGAAAATTTATTATTTTTTTAAGTTCTCCATAAAAAGATTAAGATACTTATTAAGTTAGGTCTTAGGCCTCACACCAATTGCGAAATATTTCGTTTGTTGAAACGTTTCTTAGTAAGGGGTTTCCCTTGTACTAAGGTGGAAATGGGAAGGAAGAAAGCGATCGGATCCGTGAATTCCTCATCCTCAAATAAACCCTTCCCGGGGTATTGTCTCATAAGTAATTGTTAGGATTAAAGTGTTGATATAATTAGAAGAAGCAAACGGCAAGTCCAAGTTAATAAAATAAACTAAGACTAAGAAAAAAGTGCATAACGTACGTTTTCACATTTCTAATTTTAGGATTAAATTAAACAAAAGGATTTGCAAATAAAAGTGCTAATGCCACGACCAGTCCGTAAATTGTTAAAGCTTCCATAAAAGCTAGACTAAGCAATAAAGTACCTCGTATTTTACCTTCCGCTTCTGGTTGTCTCGCAATACCTTCTACAGCTTGGCCCGCAGCAGTACCTTGGCCAACTCCAGGTCCAATGGAAGCAAGCCCTACGGCCAATCCAGCAGCAATAACGGAAGCGGCAGAAATCAGTGGATTCATAGTAAGTTCCTCGTACAAAAAAAATAAATGGTTAATGATACAATCAACCAATGCATTATTACTTATTTTATCACTACGATCTATCGGGTCAAAGTAATTAAAAACTCTGAATTGAAATTATAATATTAGTGAATCGTCAGAATGACTTCGATATCTCTTTTTTTTTTAGTTTCTACTCATAATCAAATCTTTGTAAACTCATATGCATATAGTTCTACTTATTGCATTTCTTAGTTTCGAACCATTCTTTCATTCAATATCTTCGTTCTTTACTTACTTTCTATATCCATACGTTCATCTGTTTTTTCATTCAATCTACAATTACAGACGAAAGAGAAAGACTTATATTGTATTGTAATCCATCTAAACGAAATGCAGTGTGGTTAAAAAAAAAAAATAAAAGAATCAACATTCAATAATAGTAATAATAAATAGTATTATAATAATAATATAAATATAAAAATAGATATTAATAATATACTGGGAAAGAAATAGGAATAAAATAATAAAATATAGAAATATATAATATATAATCCATAGGAATAATCCCTATATAACTAATAAATATCTAATATCACATATACATTTGTTTCTTCCATAATGTAAACCACCTGCATTTTATTTTATATTGAATTGGATTTTAGAATCATTCTTCGAAACATATCTAAGGGTTAAACTTATAGATATTACATATATCTAGTTTGACTTGACCCCCTAACCCATATTTTTCCAATTCCGTAATATCGTCTGTCTTCCCTCTTACGAGATTAGGTCATCCATACATATATAGATACAAATATATATGTATTATGTTGCCCAACCAAGTGCGTATTTGGAATCATGCATGACTTCGGGTAAGTGAAAAAAGACTATTAAAAAGCTAATCAATGATGACCCTCCATGGATTCACCTATATAAGCCGCGGCTAAAGTTGCAAAAATAAGAGCTTGAATACCGCTTGTAAATAATCCGAGAAACATAACGGGGATAGGAACTACTGAAGGTACTAAAGAAACAAGAACAACAACTACTAATTCATCAGCCAATATATTCCCGAAAAGTCGAAAACTAAGAGATAAAGGTTTTGTAAAATCTTCTAGGATGTTAATTGGTAAAAGTATTGGAGTTGGTTGGATGTATTTCCCAAAATACCCCAATCCTTTTTTGGTAAGACCTGCATAAAAATATGCCACTGACGTGAGTAAAGCTAAAGCAACAGTAGTATTTATATCATTCGTGGGCGCAGCTAACTCCCCATGAGGTAACTGTATAATTTTCCAAGGTAAAAGAGCACCTGACCAGTTAGAAACAAAAATAAATAGGAACATAGTTCCAATAAAGGGAACCCAAGGGCCATATTCTTCTCCAATCTGAGTTTTACTCAAGTCTCGAATAAATTCAAGGACATATTCGAAGAAATTCTGACCGTCGGTCGGAATTGTTTGTGGATTCCGAACTGCTATGATGACTGAACCTAATAAGATAGCAATTACGACCCAAGAAGTGATAAGTACTTGGGCATGGATTTGTAAACCTCCTATTTGCCAATATAAATGTTGGCCTACTTCTACACCCGATATATCGTATAACCCATTGAGTATTTTAATGGAACATGGTATAGCATTCATATTGTCCTCTGATATAAATCGAACTTAAAAAATTATTTTGATTCAACCATCTCTTTCTCAACTCACCAACATTAATCATCTTTTAATACAAATTGAATTTAGGATACTAAAAAATCACATAACATAATATAAATATCCCTATTTTTATCTCTATCTCTTTTTGAAGTTCAAGAATAGTAACCGATCCAATAAATCGATCGAGTTCCCAAACAATTAATTAATTTTATTATTCTTAATCATAATCAACGATTTCTTATATAGCTATAACGACCCTCGCAAATTGCGAATACTAATTTGTTAAGAATAAATCGAATTGAAGCTATAGCATCATCGTTAGCTGGAATCGAAATATCTGCGAGATCCGGGTCACAATTTGTATCAATTAAACAAATAGTAGGAATCCCTAAAATGACACATTCTCGAAGAGCCGTATATTCTTCTTGCTGATCAACGATGATTACAATATCGGGTAACCCCGTCATATATTTGATCCCACCCAAATATGTTTGCAAGGTAGATAATTTTCTCTTCACCATTGCTGCATCTCTTTTGGAAAGATGGTTGAGTTTCCCCATCTTTTGTTCTGCTCTTAAGTCCCTGAACTTATTAAGTCTCGTTTCCGTAGTGGACCAGTTCGTTAACATACCACCGAGCCACTTTTTATTAACATAATGACACCGAGCCCCTATTGCAGCTGATGCTACTAAATCCGCTACTTTATTTTTGGTACCAACGATTAAAAAGGTTTTTCCACTACTTGCTGCATTAAAAACTAAATCACAGGCTTCTGATAAAAAACGAGCAGTTCTCGTAAGATTTATAATATGAATACCTTTACGCTTTGCAGAGATGTAAGGGGCCATTCTAGGATTCCATTTTCGAGTACCATGACCAAAGTGCACTCCCGCTTCCATCATTTCTCCTAAATTGATGTTCCAATATCTTTTTATCATTTTTCCCCGCATTTCCCCACACTTCCTCTTTTTTTTTTTTAAGCGACAAGGTACCCTGAAATAAATAATTGTTCCGACGGAACCTTCTACCGTGGATTGACCCTTGATATATAGCCCAAACCATTAATTTCTTTTAATTACTTATTTTTTTATTACTAAATTAATATAAATAATTGGGCCAACCTAACCAAATAGTTAAAGTAAAAAGAATGAATCTCTTCTTAGGAAAATCGCGTAAATGGTTGTTGTGATGTCCCATGAAAATTGTTTGGAGCACATAATTCTCTATGGTATAACAAAATATCTCCCATTTCCAACTCGAATAAATTTTTCCTTTTGATTTCCAAATAAATATTTTTGTTTTCCCTTGAATGGTGTACTAATTTTTTGAATCCAGTACCAACAGGAATAAGCCCCCCCAGAACAACGTTCTCTTTCAGTCCTTTCAACCAATCAATACGACCTCGTAAAGCGGCTTTTGCTAAAACTCGAGCGGTTTCTTGAAAACTCGCTTCGGATATGAAACTTTGAGTATTCAGGGATGTCCTCGTTATTCCCAATAAGATTGCCCGATAATTGATCGCTTCGTCTAAAGCACGTCCCGCTCGTTCCGCTCGCAACAATCTGATTAATTCTCCGGGTGAAAAAACATTAGACATTCCATCTTCTGAAACCAACACTTTTGATGTTATTTGACGTACAATGATCTCTATATGTCTATTATGGATCTGTACTCCCTGAGATCGATAAACCTTTTGAATTTTATTAACCAAAGAGATACGACTCTGGGCTATGGTTAACTCAGCTCCAATCAAGAATCCCCAGGGGATTCCAAGAATTCTTGGTATACGTTCGTTCCAACTTTCGACTCTCTTTTCGAGGTTCATCGATATTGAATCAATTGAACGCACTTCTAAGACCTGTTCCACTTTTGGAAGACCCTGCGTTATGTCACCAGATCTTGATTTTTCATATATAAATGTAACTAGTGTCTTTCCTTCATAAAGGATTTCTCCATAATGACCATGAACTGTTGCTCCTGGGGTAGCCAAATAGGGCTTAGCCGATCTTATAACTAAGGAGTCAACATGAACAATTAAAATTTGACCAGATTTTTTTATGTGTGGCCCATATTTGAATAAACATGCATTTTCACAAATAAATTGCCCAAGGCAAATTATTGTGGATGTCTCTTCACCAGAATCGTGATGAAGAAAACAACAATTTAAATGGAATGGATTCAAAATTATATTACTGCATGAATTGGGATTATAAATTCTTCTATTTTCATCCATTAAACAATATTTAAGTACTTGAAGTACTTTAAAAGTCTGTTTAAAATTGTTAAGTAGTAAATATTTCTTTAACGAGATTTGATTATGAGTTAATAAATGGTAAGATAAATAAAAATTCGTTATTTTAGGTACAATAGTACCTAAGGGACCCAACAAATACCTAATTGGGATTAGGGGATCCAATTCTTTTATCGCATTGTTATATTTCGAACCCTTGAATGGACTAATTCGAAAACAGTTGGATGATGACAAAATTATCAAAGATTGGCATTCCTTATGTTGATTCAACAGCGTACCAATAGTTCCTTGCTGTTGGATAAGTAATTGAAACTTCGCCTTGGAATGAAAGGGATTGATATTGGCGCGATCTAGCCCCTTATTAGGAATAGGAATCAATCCCGAATCTGTTATATTATATCTTTTTCCGCTATATGAAAGAGTGGACTTGACTAACTCAATTCTTATGAAATCACGAATTAGATCATTTGTCCTTACCTCAACAAAGGAGGCATAAACCTCTTTTTTGGAACCATTTTGTTTTTGGTCCCAATTTAATACTAAGCAAGTCCGAACTAATTGAATACTTGTGTTATAAATTCCTCGAATTGACTTGCCATATTCATAAAGGATATAATTGACAATTCGAAGTTGGACATCATTCTTTTCCCGCAAGAGATCCTGAGGAAAAAGTGTTGCTAAATTTATCCCGTCGGCTATTTCATATGTGACTACGGGCCGAACCGAAACAAAATACTTTTTCTTGGTAGGTGTGATCCGCTGGACATAGATCCAATCTTTCAATTTTTTTGATTCCTTAGAATTTTTTTTTTTTCCTGTTACTGGCGGTATCAAAATGCCGCAGTGCCTGGATATCTTATCTGTCTCTCCAGGAAAATGAATATCTCCATAAAAGATTCTCAGTTCAATACTTTTTTTTTTTCTTTCCACTCGAACTAATCCGCCTATTCGACTTCTTTTATTTAAAGCAAGTCGTGTATATACTCTAATGATACTATTGTTCCGGACCATTATGGACGAGGATCCAGGTAAAATATGCACTTCTTCGGGAATGAAAAAAAACCGATCTACTTTCATTTGGTATTTCAGACTCAATTCTTTTGTTCCTCGATACTCAATCAAATCCTCTTTTTTTATGATTGAATCTACCTCCGCAGTCCCATATTTAGTAATTCCTGAACTGCTTCTTCTGTATCGTGGATCATCAAAATAAGCAAGAATACTATTTCTACGTAAAATACCATTTATGGGTATTTCAATTGAAATACCAAAACAGGATATTAGTTCTTTTTGCCATTCTTGATCATATTTTAATGGGATGATGAATCTATTTTTTCGCCTTTTCGCTAATAAATCTGAATTCTCTTGGAGAATAGACGGATATATTAAATTCCACTTACCATTGGATATAATTCGATTAGATATTGAATAATCAATGATTTCCATATCTTTTTTACTAGAAGTATCCAACAATTTATGTCTTACTCGATCATTAGTCATTGAGAGGTCAGAGATATATTTGTCTTCGACAGAAAAAGAATGAGCATTAATTTGATCTTGATCCTTGTGGATCGAAAAAGACATTATACTGGATCCGCGCGGGCCTCCTGCTAATATCCATAAATGACTTGTTTTTGGTAATAGATGAACATTACCATATGTATATTCGGGTGCATGGTAGACACCCGTACTCCAGTGCATTTCTCCCTCTGATTCAGAGTAAATATGTTTTCGGACTTTCTCTTTAAAATGAAAAGTGGACGTTCCCGCGCGAATCTCAGCAATCACTTGTTCTGATTCTACATATTGATTATTTTGAACTAAAATCAAACTCTTTGGCGGAATATTCACATTATGGATAATACTCCGATTCTCAATAATTACATATAAATCTATAGAACATAAAAAAGCAGGATGCCCATGACGGGTACGCGTAGGATGAACAAAATCCTCATTAAATTTTATTTTTCCATTAGAAGGAGCTCGTACATGTTCGGCAGTACCACCTGTGAATACTCCACCGGTATGAAAAGTTCTTAATGTTAGTTGAGTCCCCGGTTCCCCAATCGATTGACCCGCAATAATACCTACAGCTTCTCCCAATTCGGCTAGGTCACCATGAGTGGGACTTCGACCATAACATAATTGACAGATCCAAGATGTGCTTCTGCAAGTAAAGGGGGTTCGAATATATATTGGTCGTGCTCGAAAAGTTATGAATTGATTGATAAGCCCAATCCCAATATCTTGATTCCTAGTGGCAATACATCGTAGACCTATATATATATCGTCTGCTAATACACGACCAATTAGTGTTTGGGCAAAAATTATTTCTGTCATCTCATTTCGAGGACTCACGGAAATACCTTGGATAGTACCACAATCTATTCTACGTATAATAATGTGTTGAACCACTTCAACAAGTCTACGCGTGAGATATCCAGCATCTGATGTACGTACAGCAGTATCCACTACTCCTTTGCGGGCTCCGTAGCAGGAAATTATATATTCTGTCAAAGAGAGTCCTTCACGCAAATTGCTTTGAATAGGTAAATCAATCATTTGTCCTTGGGGATCCGACATTAATCCTCTCATACCTACTAATTGATGTACTTGAGATGCATTTCCTCTAGCTCCCGAAAAGGACATTAGATGGACTGGATTAGAAGGATCAGTCATCCGAAAATTAGGATTCATTTCTTGTCTCAAATATTCGCTTGTGGCATACCATATCTCAATAGATTGACGTAATTTTTCTACCGCATGTACATTCCCATAATGATGGTGTTTCTCCAAAAAAAAACTTTGTTGTTCAGCGTCTCGGACTAACCATCCCTTAGATGGTATTGTTAAAAGATCATCTATTCCTAATGAAATAGATGTAACAGTGGCTTGCTGGAAACCCAAAGTCTTCATTTGATCCAGGATATGTGATGTATATGCCATTCCGAAATGATCTATTAATCTGCTAATAAGTCGTTTCATAGCAGTTCTATCTATCACTTTATTGTGAAAGACCAGATCGACCCGTTCTGCCATAAGTACCCCCATATTCCGCTGAGTAGGATTCGACAATGGACCTGAGTCAGTGATTCGAAAACTTCCTTTCCTAAATTTTTATTTGCGCATAAATTCAGAAATTATGATACCAGTGAAATTGGAGAGACCTTAATTCCCACAGGTATGAATATCTCTAAATTTCTTAGTTTAGATAGTATATGAGTAGGCCCGGCAAAATCCCTGTATGGCTTCTTCTATCTCTCGATAAAAAAAAATATGACCGACGGTGGTTCGAATGTATACACAGCCAATTTCTTTTTTTACACTTCCTACTATTAGATAGTGCTCATAAATCTCATGATAAGTGCCCGAAGATTCATATTGAACTTCGACGGGAACTTCTCTTGAACCAATGACACGTTGATCTAGTCGCCACCGGAGCCACAAAGGACTATCTAAATTGATTCGTTTCTGCCGATAAGCTCCA